GTTAAAGCGAAAATGGGGGTTTTCGATTAAAAAAATAATTTAATTTATCTAATTTTAACTTTGAAGGTTATGTTTATTTTTATGATTTTATTCAAAAAGTTTTATTCTTACTTAAAAAGATTTTATTGGTTTTATATATACATGTATATTTTATTATTAAAGAATTTTTTGGCAGTATTTAATTTTAAATATTTTGTTATTAAAGATTTAGTTAAAAATTTTAGTTTCAACAAATTTTGTGCCAGCAGTTGCGGTTATACTATTGAAGCAATAAAATTTTTTAAATTATTATTTAATTATTTTAATAAAAAATGTTTTAGGTAATTTTAGGTGAAATTTTATTATTTGATTTATTTTTAATTTTTGATTTTGATTATAAGAATTCTGGAATTTAAACAAGGATTAGATACCCTTTTATTCTTGAAATAAATATTTTGATTGATTAGTATTAGATATGTTCTTGAAAATTAAAGATTTTGGCGGTATTTTAGTCTAGTTAGAGGAATCTGTCCTGTAATTGATATTCCACAATAATTTTTACCTTAGTTTTGTTTGTATATCGTTGTTGTTAAGTATTTTATAAAATTAAAAATTCTTTAAATTTTTGTTAGAAAATAATTCAGATCAAGGTGCAGCTTTGTAAGGATAGAGATGGATTACATTAATTTTATGAAAGGATAAACAAAAAATGAATTGTTTTGAATTTGGATTTAAAAGTAATTTAAGTATTTTAACTTAAATGATTAAAGCTCTAGGATATGTACATATTGCCCGTCGCTTTCATTTTAATTTGAAATAAGTCGTAACATAGTAGATTTACTGGAAGGTAAATCTAGAAAGATCAGATTAGAGCTTGAGGAAATTTTATAAAGCGTTTTATTTACACTAAAAAGATAATATGTTAATTTAATCTGAAATTTTTATATTATTATAAATATTTGTTTATTTTCTATTTTAGTTAAATTATTATTTTAATTTTATTATTTATAAAGGAAAAATTAATTTTATTATAGTTTATTATTATTGTGATAAAATTTTATTAATTAATAAAAAGGAAAATTCATTTTTTGTACCTTGTGTATCAGGGTTTATTAAAATATAAAATTTATTTTTTTTTCCCGAATCTATAGGAGCTACAATTTATATTTTTTTATTGTTGAATAAATATAATTAATATAATTGTTGAAATGAAATGTTATTCGTCTTTAGATTTATTTGGTTTTTTAAGAAATAAATTTAATTTATTGATTTTTAATAAAATATTTATTAATAATTTTTTATTAAAAATTTCTTATTTTTTAGGGGAAAAGCTTTAGAAAATAAAATTATTAATTTATTAATAATATACTTTAATTAAAGAATAAAATTTTTTTTGTTTGTTGTATGTTGTGATTAAGAGGTTAATTTTTATAATTTTTATTTTTATAATTTTTTTATTAAAATATAAATTTTAATTTTATTTATTTAGTAATAATGTTAAAATTAGTAAATTTTGTTTTATTTATATAAAAATTTGTTAATTTATAAAAAGGAATTAGGCAAAAAAATTTTCCACCTGTTTATTAAAAACATGTCCTATTTGAAAAAGATTTTAGGTCTGACCTGCCCATTGATAAAAATTTAACGGCCGCAGTAATTTGACTGTGCTAAGGTAGCATAATCATTAGTTTTTTAATTAAAAACTGGAATGAAAGGTTGAATGAGAAAATTACTGTCTCTTTATAAATATTTGAATTTAACTTTTAAGTTAAAAGGCTTAAATAACGTTAAAAGACGAGAAGACCCTTTAGAGTTTTATATAAATTTGATTATAATTATTTGGTATAAATATTTTTATTTGAATTTTTATTTGGTTGGGGTGATTATTAAATTAAATTAACTTTAATTATTTTTTAACAATAATTTTTGATTTTTTGATCCATTAATTTTGATTATTAGATTAAATTACCTAAGGGATAACAGCGTAATTTTTTTAGAGAGTTCAAATCGATAAAAAAGATTGCGACCTCGATGTTGGATTAAAATGAGTAATTAGGTGAAGTAGCTAATTAACTTGGTCTGTTCGACCATTAAAATTTTACATGATCTGAGTTTAAACCGGCGTGAGCCAGGTTGGTTTCTATCTTTAATGAATTTTTGAATTTTAGTACGAAAGGACCAAGTTTTATTTAAATTAATTTTTATTTGATTATATTTGTTATTTTGGCAGATTAAGTGTGTTTGATTTAGAATCATTATATGTAATTATATTACAAATAATACTTGTATTTAAAAGATTATTTATTAATAATTTTAACTGGAATTTTTTTGTTAATTATAGTTTTAGTTGGTTTAGCATTTTTAACTTTATTTGAGCGTAAAATTTTAGGTTATATTCAAATCCGAAAGGGGCCTAATAAAGTAGGTTTTTCTGGTTTGTTACAGCCTTTTGGGGATGCTATTAAATTATTTTCTAAAGAACAAGTTTATCCTTTTATATCAAATTATAGATTATATTATCTTTGTCCTATTATTAATTTAATGCTAAGGTTATTTTTATGAATATCAATTCCTTTTTATTCATTTAATTTTTCTTTTTCATTGTCTTTTATATTTTTTTTGAGTGTGTCAAGGTTTTCTGTATATACAATTATATTATCGGGATGATCTTCTAATTCTTCTTATTCTTTATTAGGAAGGTTACGATCTGTTGCTCAAACTATTTCTTATGAGGTAAGTTTATTTTTAATTTTAATAAGTTTTATATTTATAATTTTATCTTTAAATTTTTTCGATTTAATGATTTTTCAGGATTGTTGATTTATTTTTTTGATGTTTCCGTTATGTTTTATATGATTAATCATTGGGTTAGCGGAAACTAATCGAACTCCTTTTGATTTTGTTGAAGGTGAATCAGAGCTTGTTTCTGGGTTTAATGTTGAGTATAGAAGTGGTGGATTTGCTATAATTTTTATGGCTGAATATAGAAGAATTTTATTGATGAGGTTTATTTCTAGAATATTATTTTTAGGGGGTAATTTATTTACATTAATTTTTTATGTTTTTGTTTCTATAATTTCTTTTTTTTGAATCTGAGTTCGGGGAACTTTACCTCGTTTTCGTTATGATAAACTTATATATATAGCATGAAAATCTTATTTACCTGTTTCTTTTAATTTTTTATTTTTTTTTGAGAGGGTAAAGTTTATATACTTAATTTTTTAATGTTGGTTAATAAAATTAAGTATTAAAGTTAATAGAAAATTTAATTTCTTTAATTATATTTTCAAAATATATACTTTATCAAGTTCATTAACTATGAAAATAAAATTTTATCTCATTTTTTATTTAATAGAGAATTAATTAAAAATAATGAAAAATAAAGAATAGTTAGAATTTGTCCAATTATAATGTATGGTTCTTCAACTGGTCGTGCTCCAATTCAGGTTAATAAAATAAATGTAATTACTAAAATTCAAAATATTGTTTTTTTAATAGGGTAAAATTGATTTCTTAAAAATTTATTTTTTTTTATAAAAGGTAATATATAAAGAATTGCAATTGATATTACTAAAGCTATAACTCCTCCAAGTTTGTTAGGAATGGATCGTAGAATTGCATAGGCAAATAAGAAGTATCATTCTGGTTGGATATGAATAGGGGTTACTAATGGATTGGCTGGCACAAAATTATCTGGATCTCTTAGTATATATGGGTTAGTTAAAGTTAAAATTGTTAATATAAATATAATTATTAATATTCCTAAAATGTCTTTGTATATAAAATAAGGATGAAATGGGATTTTGTCAATATTTCTATTAAATCTTAATGGATTATTAGATCCTGTTTGGTGTAAAAATAATAAATGAATTATTATTAATCCTATAATGATAAAGGGAACAATAAAATGGAATGCAAAAAATCGTGTCAATGTTGCATTGTCTACGGCAAAGCCTCCTCAAACTCATTGTACAATTAATATGCCTAGGTAGGGGATAGCTGATAATAGATTAGTAATAACTGTAGCTCCTCAAAAGGATATTTGTCCTCATGGTAAAACATAACCTAGGAAAGCTGTAGCTATTACTATAAAAAAAATTGTTACTCCAGATAATCATGTTTCTTTTATATGAAAAGATCTATAATAAATTCCTCGTCCGATATGTAAATAAATACAGATAAAGAAAAAGGAGGCTCCATTAGCGTGTAGTGTCCGAATTAATCATCCTTGATTTACATTACGACAAATATGAGCGATTCTATTAAAAGCTAGGTCAATATTAGGACAATAATGTATAGCTAAAAATAATCCTGTTAAAGTTTGAATTATTAAACATATGCCTAATAGTGACCCAAAATTTCATATGTAGCTGATATTTGATGGAGTTGGTAAATCAATAAGTGAATTGTTAATAATTTTAATTATTGAATTATTTTTTCGAATTGGTATTTTCATTATTTTTGACGGATTGGGCCTTTTTCTTTTTTAGTAATTTTTACAATTATAATCATTGTAATTAATAGATAAATTAATGAGCAAATTAAAAGTGTTGTTATTGGGTTTCTAAAGTATTTTAAGTTTATAATTATATTATTGGTTTTTATAAATAATTGAGAAATTTCTTGTGTTTTATAATTAAAATTAATTTTTTCGTTATTTCAAATAAAGAATGTTGATATAAAAATTATTGAAATTCTTGTAATAATAATTTTATAAGAAAATTTAAATTTTTCGTTTGAGGCGATTCTTGTTATATATATAAATAGAATTAGTATTCCTCCAATTATTACTAAAAATAAAATATATGAAAATCAATATGTTGAATTTATTATTCCTGTAATTATGGAAATTATAATAGTAATAATTAAAATATTAAAACCTATTGATAATGGATGGTTTAATATAAAAATCAGGGTCGAGAATGGTAATATTATAATTATAATTTTAATATCAGGGAATAGTTTAATTAAAAATATTAATTTTGGAGATTAATGATAGGAAGTTCTTTTCTCTGAAGTTTTAAAAGTAAACTTATTTTTGATTTACAAGATCAATATTTTATATTAAATTATTAAAACTAATGTTAATAATTTTCGTTTTAATATATTTTTCAGGTTTAATTTCTTTTTTATTAAAATATAATCATTTATTAATGCTTTTATTAAGTTTAGAATTTATTGTTTTATCTTTGTATTATGGGTTATTTATTTATTTAAGTTTAGTTGGTTATGAATATTTTTTTATAATATTATTTTTAATTTTTAGGGTTGCCGAAGGAGTTCTTGGTTTAGGAATTTTGGTTATAATAATTCGTAGGCATGGAAATGATTATTTGTCAACTTTTTCTTTTTTATGATAGCTGATTTATTTGGTTTAATTTTTATGATTCCATTAAGGTTAATAATTTCTTTTTGATTTTTTCAATATTTATTTATTTTTTTAATATTTATTTATATATTGGGTTATAATTTTTCTTTTATGGGAAAAATTTCTTTTATTTTAGGTAATGATTTAATTAGATATTTTTTAGTTATACTTTCTTATTGAATTTGTATTTTGATAATTATGGCTAGAGCTAAATTATTTTGAAATTCTAATTATGCTTCTTTGTTTTTAATGATTAATAATTTTTTAATGATTAGTTTATTTTTAACATTTTTTTCTTTAAATTTATTTTCTTTTTATTTATTTTTTGAGGTTAGTATTATTCCTACATTAATTTTAATTATAGGATGAGGGTATCAGCCTGAACGTATTGAGGCTGGTATATATTTATTGTTTTATACTATATTTTTTTCACTACCGATGATAGTTGGTATTTTTTTTATATATAAATGTATATATAGTCTTTTTTTTTTTAAGTTTCATTTTTGTTTTAATTATTTACTTTATTTGAGGTTAAATATAGTATTTATAGTAAAAATTCCTATATTTTTTCTTCATTTATGGTTACCTAAAGCTCATGTTGAAGCTCCTGTTTCAGGTTCAATAATTTTGGCGGGTGTAATATTAAAATTGGGTGGATATGGAATAATTCGTTTAATAAAAATTTTTTTACCTATCTGATTTAAAATTAATTTTTATTTTATTATTATTAGGTTATTTGGAGGTATTGTTGTTTCTTTTATTTGTTTATATCAATCTGATATAAAATCTTTAATTGCTTATTCTTCTGTTTCTCATATGGGTATAGCAATGAGTGGAATTTTAACAATAAATAATTGAGGTATATCTGGTGCTTATATTTTAATATTAGCCCATGGCTTATGTTCCTCTGGTTTATTTTGTTTAGCTAATATAAATTATGAACGAGTTTTAAGACGTAGAATTTATTTAAATAAAGGTATAATAGTATTTATTCCTAGTTTATCTTTTTGATGATTTATATTTTGTATTAGAAATATAGCTGCACCTCCTTCTTTAAATTTATTAGGTGAAATTTTTTTAATTAATAGACTTGTTATATATAGAAATTATTTAATATTTTTATTAGGTTTAATTTCTTTTATAAGAGCTGCTTATTCATTGTTTTTATTTTCATATATTCAACATGGAGTAAATTATTCTGGTATATTTTCATTTTTTATAGGATGTAGACGTGAATATTTAGTATTATTTTTACATTGATTTCCTTTAGTTTTTTTAACTTTCAAGGGAGATTTAATTTTATTATATTCAGATAGTTTAATAAAAATTTTAGTTTGTGGATCTAAAGATGTATAATTACTTTGAATAATTTGTAAAATTTATTTTTTCTTTTTCATAATATTATTTTTAACATTTTTTTCTTTAAGGATTTATTTTTTAATATTGGATTATTTTTTTGTAATTGAATATAATTTATTATTTATTAATTCGATATTAATAAGTATAGTTATCTTTTTGGATTGAATGTCATTATTATTTATGAGGTTTGTATTATTGATTTCTTCTATAGTTATTTTTTATAGAGAAGAATATATATATGGAGATTTAAATTTAGAGCGATTTATTTTATTGGTAGTTATATTTGTTTTTTCTATAATATTATTAATTATTAGTCCTAATTTAATTAGAATTTTATTGGGTTGAGATGGTTTAGGTTTAGTTTCATATATTTTGGTGATTTATTATCAAAATATTAAATCATATAATGCGGGTATATTAACTGCTTTAACTAATCGTGTAGGAGATGTAGCTTTGTTAATATCGATTGCTTGAATAGTTAATTTTGGAAGTTGAAATTATATTTTTTATTTAAAAATTATATTTAACGATTATTGTATACAGATTATTTCTGTTTTAATTGTTTTAGCTGCAGTAACTAAAAGAGCTCAAATTCCTTTTTCTTCTTGACTTCCTGCAGCTATAGCTGCACCTACCCCTGTTTCTTCTCTTGTTCATTCTTCAACTTTAGTAACAGCAGGAATTTATTTGTTAATCCGGTTTAATGAAGCATTTTCAACAAATTTAATATTTTTTATATTATTTTTTTCTATAATGACAATATTTATATCTGGTTTAGGAGCTAATTTTGAATTTGATTTAAAAAAAATTATTGCTTTATCAACTTTAAGTCAACTTGGGATAATAATAAGAATTTTAAGTCTGGGTAGATCAGATTTGGCTTTTTTTCATTTATTAATTCATGCTTTATTTAAGGCTTTATTATTTATATGTGCTGGTTTAATTATTCATAATTTTGGTAATATACAGGATATTCGTTATTTAGGTGGTTTAATTAACCATTTACCTTTGACTTTGTGTTTTTTTATAATTTGTAATTTTTCTTTATGTGGTTTGCCATTTTTATCTGGATTTTATTCTAAAGATTTAATTGTAGAAGTAATATCTATAGGATATTTAAATATTTTTGTTTATATAATTTTTTATGTGTCTGTGGGATTAACAGTTTGTTATACATTTCGTTTATCATATTATTTATTATTTGGAACTTATAATTTTACAAGATTAAGATTGATAGCTGAAAGTAATATTTTGATGTTAAAAGGTATATTTGGTTTAATTTTTTTAGTGGTGTTTTCTGGGTCTTTAATAATATGAATTGTTTTTACTAAACCTATATTTATTTTTATGTCTTTAATAATGAAAATTATAACATTAATTTTCATTTTAATTGGTGTTTTTATTGGCATTGAAATATTTAAAATTAATTTAAGATATAAATTTTGTGATTCTAAATTAAATGTTAATTATTATTTAGGATCAATGTGAAATATACCTTTTTTATCTACAATTTTTACTTATAAACGATTATTGCCGATAAGGGGGATTTATTTAAAATTTTTTGACCAAGGGTGAATTGAATTTTATGGAAGAAAAAAATTAGTTTCAGAATTTGTAGGTTTAACTATTTTTATACAATGATTATCAAAAAATCATTTTAAAATTTACTTATTGTTAGCTGTAATGTGAATTTTTTGTTTAATTATATTTATATAATTTAAATAGCTTATTTAGAGCATAGTACTGAAGATACTAAGGAGATTATTTATCTTTAAATATTTATTGGTAAATAACCAATTTTACAATGAAAATGTAATGTTTTAATAAACTAAATAAATAGAAATATAAACGATTTAACGCTTAAGAATTAAGTTAGAAGCTTATTCTTGATTACATATTTCTTTAATCGGAGAAAATTTCTCAATTTTATCATTAACAGTGATATACCTCAATTTTGGTTTCGGTTAAAAGATAAATTGATTATTTCAATAATTTTTAATTGCAATTTAAATGTTATTATTAACTATTATCCTAAATAAGGATTTTAAAAATCTAAATTTTAGGTCGAAACTAAATGCAAATTATTGCTTCTTATTTAATGAGATCAATTTAAAGCTCCTTGTTTTCATTCATGAAAAAGACCTAATAATAAAATTAAAATTAAAATTAAACTTGTTAATATTAATCTAATTGGACTAGAAATTTTAATAATTAAGATTAATGGTAAAAGAATGGCAATTTCAATATCAAAAATTAAAAAAATAATTGCGATTAAAAAAAATTGAATAGAGAAAGGTAATCGTGAACAGTTGGTTGGGTCAAATCCACATTCAAATGGGGAACTTTTTTCTTGGTCTATAAAACTTTTTTTAGAAATTAGGTTTAAAATAGTTGTTAAAATAATTATTAATATAATTAAGAATACAAGTATTGATATTAATATTTTAATTATTTATACTATTAAATATAGATTTTTTGATTGGAAGTCAAATATAATTTTTATATTATATAAATATCTACCTCATCAGTAAATTGAGATATATAAGAATAGTCATACTACATCAACAAAATGTCAATATCAGGCAGCAGCTTCAAAGCCAAAGTGGTGGGCAGAAGAAAAATGGTTTAAGTAAAGTCGATTTAGACAAACACCTAGAAATGTTGTTCCAATAATTACATGTAAACCGTGAAATCCAGTTGTTACAAAAAATGATGATCCATATACAGAATCAGCAATTGAGAAAGGTGCTTCTATGTATTCATATCTTTGGAGAATTGTAAAATAAATTCCTAATAATACTGTTAATGAAAGTCCTTGAATAGATTGATTAAAATTATTTTCTATTAGACTGTGATGAGCTCATGTAACTGTTAATCCTGATGTTAATAAAACTAACGTGTTTAATAAAGGGATTTCGAGGGGGTTAAAAGGTGAAATTCCTTTGGGAGGTCATAGTATTCCAATATCAATAGTTGGTGCGAGAGATCTATGAAAAAATATTCAGAAAAATGATAAAAAAAAAAATACTTCTGAGATAATAAATAGAATTATTCCTCAACGTAAACCTAATACAACTTTTTTTGTATGAAGACCTTGATATGTTCTTTCTCGAATGATATCACGTCATCATTGATATATAACTAATAAATTAATTGTTAATCCAATAAAAAATAAATTAATTTCAAATAAGTGAAATCATTTTACTAAACCTGTTACTATAATTAAGGTTCCTGTTGCCCCTAAGATTGGTCAAGGACTAACTTCAACTAGGTGGAAAGGATGATTTTTTCAGTTTGTCATTAATTTACTTCTCTAGAATAAAGTGTAGTTAGTACAGTAAATACATAAGATTGGATTATTGCTACAGCTGATTCTAAAATTAATAGAAGAATTTGTGCAATAATTAATAAGTTTATTATTAAAATTGATATAGATGAACCTGTATTGCCTAATAAAGTTAAAAGTAGATGTCCTGCAATTATATTGGCTGATAAACGGATTGCTAAAGTTCCAGGTCGAATAATGTTTCTAATGGTTTCAATACAAACTATAAATGGCATTAAAATTGAAGGTGTTCCGTTAGGAACTAAATGGGCTAATATATGAATTGTATTATTTAATCATCCAAAAATTATAAATCTTAATCAAAAAGGTAATGCTAAAGTTAAGGTTAATACTATATGTCTTGTTCTTGTAAAAATATATGGAAATAAACCAATAAAATTATTGAATAAGATTAATGAAAATAATGAAATTATTAAAATAGTATTTCCTTGAGATGATTTTTTTTGTATTAAAATTTTAAATTCTTTATGTAATGTTAGGATAATTTTATTTCAAAAAAAAATTGATCGTGAAGGAATTTTTCAAAATACTGTTGGAATAAATATTAATCCAATTATAGTTCTTATTCAATTAAATGATAAAAAATTTGTTGAAGGATCAAATGAAGAAAAAAGATTTATTATCATTTTCAGTTTAAATTTAATTTACTTTTTATTTTTTTGGTACTTATAGATTTTTCATTTTTATAAAAGTAGTTTTGAATAATAAATAGAATTAAGATAATAATAAATATTATATATAATCTAAATCAATTTAATGGTGCTATTTGAGGTATTAAAAATTATTATTTAATAATAATTTTAGTTTGACAAACTAACGTTATTTTTTAACTAAATTTTTCATTAGAAGAAAGTGTTAATTTTCTATTTTATGATTTAAAATTCCATTGCTTACTTTTCGGCCATCTAATGTTAAAGTGATTTAGAAATTCATTTAATGAAATAATTAGGTGAAATTCTTTCTAAAACGATAGGTATAAAACTATGGTTTGCCCCACAAATTTCAGAACATTGGCCAAAAAATAATCCCGGACGAGTTGAGATTAAGTTAATTTGATTTAATCGTCCAGGAGTTGCATCAATTTTTACTCCTATTCTTGGGATTGTTCAGGAATGAATCACATCTGTTGATGTAACTAGAATTCGAATTTGAGAATTATAAGGAATAATTATATGGTTATCAACATCTAGTAAACGGAATCTTATATTGTTTATATTAGTTGATGGAATTATATATGAATCAAATTCAATATTATGGAAATCGGAGTATTCATATGATCAGTATCATTGATGCCCAATTGTTTTAATAGAAATTATGGGATTATTAATTTCATCAAGAATATAAATTAATCGGAGAGATGGAATTGCAATGAAAATTAAAATTAATGCTGGTAAAATAGTTCAAATTGTCTCAATTATTTGTCCTTCTAAAAGAAAACGATATGTAAATTTATTTAAAATAATGTTAATTAAAATTTGACCAACTAAAGTTGTGATAATAACTAGAATTATTAATGTGTGATCATGAAAGAATGATAATTGTTCTATTAGAGGAGATGCTCTGTCTTGTAATGATAAATTTTTTCATGCAGGTATTTCTAAAAAAAGTTTATCTTTATATTTGGGGCTTAAATCCAATGCACTATTCTGCCATATTAGAAATTAATTGAAATTAACGGCAATTCAGAATAAGTATGTTCGGCAGGTGGTAATGATTGAATTCATTCAATAGATGATGATATATTAAGTGTTGAAATTCTTTTACGTTTAGTTGAAAAGGATTCTCAAATAATATATACTATGAAATTAACGGCAACTAATGAAATTAGTGACCCAATTGATGAAACTAGATTTCATTTTAAAAATGAATCTGGATAATCAGAGTATCGTCGTGGTATACCTGTTAATCCTAAAAAATGTTGAGGAAAAAATGTTAAATTTACTCCAATAAATATTGTTGAAAATTGAATTTTTAATAAGTTATTATTTAAAGTTAATCCTGTAAATAAAGGGTATCATTGAGTAAATCCTGCTATAATTGCAAATACTGCTCCTATTGATAAAACATAATGAAAATGAGCTACTACATAGTATGTGTCGTGAAGAATAATATCAATAGATGAATTTGCTAGAATTACTCCAGTTAATCCACCAATAGTAAATAAAAATACAAAGCCTAAAGATCATAAAATGGGAGGTCTATAGGAGATTTTTGTTCCATGTAAAGTTGCTAGTCAACTGAAAACTTTAATTCCTGTTGGAACTGCAATAATTATTGTGACTGAGGTAAAGTATGCTCGGGTATCAACATCTATTCCTACAGTAAATATGTGATGAGCTCAAACTACAAATCCTAATAGACCAATAGCTATTATAGCATAAATTATTCCTAATAATCCAAAAGATTCTTTTTTTCTTCTTTCTTGTGTAATGATGTGAGAAATTAAACCAAATCCGGGTAAAATTAAAATGTAAACTTCGGGGTGTCCAAAAAATCAAAATAAATGTTGATATAAAATTGGATCTCCTCCCCCTGCGGGGTCAAAAAAAGATGTATTTAAGTTTCGATCGGTTAAAAGTATAGTAATTGCCCCTGCTAAAACAGGCAAGGAAAGAAGTAGTAGAATTGCTGTAATTACAACAGCTCATACAAATAAAGGAGTTCGATCTAGAAGTATTCCTATAGGTCGTATATTAATTACTGTAGAAATAAAATTTACTGCTCCTAAAATTGATGAAATTCCAGCTAAATGTAATCTAAAAATTGCTAAATCTACACTAGAACCTCTATGAGTAATATTAGCTGAAAGTGGGGGATAAACAGTTCATCCTGTGCCAACTCCATTTTCAACAATTCTTCTTATAATTAATAAAGTTAAGGATGGAGGAAGGAGTCAAAATCTTATATTATTTATACGAGGGAATGCTATATCAGGGGCACCTAGTATTAGGGGAACAAGTCAGTTTCCAAAACCTCCAATTATAATAGGTATTACTATAAAAAAAATTATGATGAATGCATGAGCTGTAACAATTGTGTTATAAATTTGGTCATTTCCAATTAGGGTTCCGGGGTTTCCTAATTCGATTCGGATTAATAGACTAAGGGAGGTTCCTACTATTCCTGATCAAGTACCAAAAACGAAATATAGAGTTCCAATATCTTTATGATTTGTAGAGAATAGTCATTTGTTCGGTAAAATGACTGAATATATAAGTGATAAATTGTAAATTTATTTATAAAGAGTTATCTTTTTTTACCAGTCTTAATAGTCAATTATGATATTAAATTGCAAATTTAAAGGTTTACTTATAATTAAGGCTTAGAATTTAATTTATCTAATTTTAACTTTGAAGGTTAATAGTTTTATTTAACTTAAATCCTTTTTATAGATTTAAAATTAATGGTGATATTAATAAACCTCTTAAAATAATGAAATTTAATGTAATTATTAAATTTCTTATTTTTTTGGTACTTATAATATTGTTTTCTGTTAATGAAAGTATTATTGAAGAAAAAATAATTCGTGTGTATACAAATAATGCAACTAATGTAAATAAAATTAAAAATATTGTTAATAAGTAATTATTTTCATAAATTAAAAAGTTGATTGTTAACCATTTGGGTAAGAATCCTAAAAAAGGAGGTAGCCCCCCTAATGATAAAAAATTTAATGTAAAAATTAGATTTGTTGCTTTATTTAGTTTAAAAATATTGATTTGGTGAATAAAAAATGTTTTTATTGAATTAAGTATTATCATGATTGTGATAGAAATTAGTGAATAAATTAAGAAATAAATATATCAAATTATTTTTATTCTGATTATACTTCTGATTATTCAAGCTGAATGATTAATAGAAGAATATGCTATAATTTTTCGTATTCTGATTTGGTTAAGTGCTAAAATTCTTCCTACTGCAGAAGAAAAAATTGTAATTGAAATTAACGGTAATCTTAATTTAATATTTTGTATTAAAATGATTATTGGAGCAATTTTTTGTCAAGTCAATATAAGCAAACATTTTTTCCATGATAAACCTTCTAAAACTTCAGGTAGCCAGGCATGGAAAGGGGCAGCTCCTATTTTTGTAAGAATTCTTGCATATAAAATAATTATTACAATTTGGGGGGTTAATTGTAAAATTTGTTCTATTTTATTGAATCTTAAAATTATTCTAAAAAGAAAGGCTGTTGAAGCAATAGATTGAGTAATAAAATATTTGAATCTAGCTTCAGTTGGAAATTGATTATTGGGGGATTTTAATAGTGGAATAATAGAAAGTAAATTGATTTCTAATCCTATTCATATTCTTAATCATGAATATGATGAAATTGTAATTAAAGTGCCAGCTGTTATTGATACTAAAAATAGAATTTTATAAAATTTTAGAATCAAAAAGGAAAGGGGTGCACCTTTATAAGTGGGGTATGAACCCAGAAGCTTAAATTAGCTTACCTTTTTACATTTTAGTATTATATGTACAAAAGTTTTTGAAACTTTAAGAATTAGAAGAATTTATCTATTAAATGTAATTGTAAAGGTATTATAAGTATACTTTTTTAATTCTATCAAAATTAACCTTTATTCAGGCACTTTACAAAAAACTTTTTATAAAAAAAAAAAATTATAAACATGATTTAATTAGTTTTTTTAAAAAAAAAACTAAATTTTAAAAAAATTGATTTTTTTTGTAAATCTAAAAATTGAAATTGAACTAAGAAAAATTAACTTATTAAAAATTGTTATAACAGTAAAAATTGACTAAAATTTTTTATTTATTTTGATTTCTATATAAAATGAAAATTAGTATATAAATTATTAGTATATAATTTTTATTTAGTAAATCCTGTTTATATTAGTCTTGAATATTATATTTAAAATTAAAATAAGTGATTAAATTAGTGTATAAATATTATAATTATTCAATGGTAAATTATAAGATTATTAAAGACTAATTTTGAAAGAGAATAACTAACGATATCTATTTATTATTAATTAAATATATAAACCTAAGCTATATACAAAATCTAGATTTAAAAATTAAGAACTTAATTATTAAGAACATATAATAATATAATTATATATATATATAAATAAATGTTATATTCACTAAAAATTATATATATACTAAACTATATATATTAGATATTTAGTTATTAAATATATAATAATATATAATAAATATAATTTTTATTGAAAAAAAAAAAAAACCTACTTTTTATTAAAGTAAGTTTTAAATTTTGTATATTATTAATAAGAAATTTAATAATTAACTAAAATTTTATTTAATTTAAAATTATTATAAGTTATGTTTAATTAATTAAAATTTTATAAAAAAGTTTTATTTAAACTGAAAAAAAATAATTAATTTATTAATAATATACAAAATTTATTGAAGGCGGAGCTAGCTTGAAAGTTAAAGCGAAAATGGGGGTTTTCGATGAAACGAGGGCGGAGCTAGCTTGAAAGTTAAAGCGAAAATGGGGGTTTTCGATGAAACGAGGGCGGAGCTAGCTTGAAAGTTAAAGCGAAAATGGGGGTTTTCGATGAAACGAGGGCGGAGCTAGCTTGAAAGTTAAAGCGAAAATGGGGGTTTTCGATGAAACGAGGGCGGAGCTAGCTTGAAA